GATAAGATGCCTGAGTAAAGGGCTATTTTGATAGAATAGATAACGTAATTTTTAACTCTTATTATATTTTATAGAATTAAACTATAATCCAAAGAATCCAAAATTCCTTATGCACTTTACACTAAAATATAAAAAGATAAGCTAATTTTTAAGCTTCTAAGTTCATACCTTAGATATAGAGTATCTCTTCTTTTTAATTAAAAAAGATATAAAAAACAAAATTCTAGTATTAACACTAATAATTATTAGTATAATTATTATACTTAGATCAACCAACTGATTTTCTATATGAATAAGAGTTGAAATTAACTTAATCTCATTCATTACATTTCTTAAAATCAATTCAAATAAATTAATAATAGAAAAATGCATAATCTATTTCCTAACCCAAAGATTAGGTTCAATAATTTTTCTAACCTCAATCTTAATCAGAAAACTAAGTGTAATTTCATTTAATACCCTAAATCTAACTTTATTTATAAGAATAATACTAAAATTAGGAATATCCCCATTCCACATCTGAATACCAGAAATAATAAACAAGCTTAGTTGAAATAAAATAATCATCGCAATTACCCTACAAAAAATTAATCCAATAATAATTATATCAATAATAACCCATAAATCAACACTAATTTTAATACTAATTACCCTTTCAACTATTACAGGAGCAATTATAGGAATTAATCAAACCTCGATAACAAAAATTATAGCCTTTTCATCAATTAATCACCTAGGATGAATAACATTATGTATAATAAATTTAAATAATTTATGAACTAAATATTTACTAATTTATTCAATAATTACAACCTTATTCTGTATTACATTAAATAGAATAAATATATTCTATATTAATCAAATGTTTTTAAATAAAATAATTATTAGAAAAATTCTTATATCCATCTTAATACTTAATATAGCAGGATTACCACCAATACCAGGATTCTTAATCAAATGAATAACAATTGAAAGAATACTTTCACTTAATAATCAAATTATTCCATTAGTTATAACTATAAGATCAATTATTATTCTATTATTTTATATACGAATAATAAGAATCATTATATTAAACTCCACAATCACCCCAAAATGAAAATTACAAATAATAAGTAATAAAAAAATAAAACTATTAATTACAATAAATTTATGTACACCATTATTAATATTAATTTAAAGATTTAAGTTAAAAAAACTATTAACCTTCAAAGTTAAAAATACATAAATGTAAGCTTTAACGAAACCTTCAAACTCATCGCTCCCCCAAAATTGCATTTTGATATCATATATTGAATATAAAGCCTAATAAGTGGAAATTATCCATAAATAAATTTACAATTTATCACCTTTATCAGTCAACTTATTTTATGATTAAATGATTATTTTCTACAAATCACAAGAACATCGGAACATTATATTTTATATTAGGCATATGATCTAGAATATTAGGAACATCAATAAGCTGAATCATTCGAATAGAGTTAAGAAAAACAGGAACCCTAATTGGGAATGATCAAATTTACAACGTAATTGTTACAGCCCACGCATTCATTATAATCTTCTTTATAGTTATACCAATCATAATTGGAGGATTCGGAAATTGATTAGTACCTTTAATGATTGGTTCACCAGATATAGCATTCCCACGAATAAATAACATGAGATTTTGATTATTACCCCCTTCCCTCATATTACTTACAATAAGAAGTATAAACGAAAGAGGGGTAGGGACAGGATGAACAGTTTACCCCCCATTATCTTCCTTAATTTCACACTCAAGTACCTCCGTAGATATAGCAATCTTCTCTCTTCACTTAGCAGGAATTTCATCAATTCTAGGAGCGATTAATTTTATTACAACAATTATAAATATACGACCCAAAGGAATAAGAATAGAAATTATCCCACTATTCGTCTGATCAATCCTAATTACAGCTATCCTGCTTATACTATCATTACCAGTATTAGCTGGTGCAATTACAATACTATTAACAGACCGAAATCTTAATACATCATTTTTTGACCCAACCGGAGGAGGGGACCCTATTCTATATCAACACCTATTCTGATTTTTCGGGCACCCAGAAGTTTACATTTTAATTTTACCAGGATTTGGATTAATCTCTCACATAATTTGTAAAGAAAGAGGAAAAAGAGAAACATTTGGATCACTAGGAATAATCTACGCAATAATAACAATTGGAATATTAGGATTTATTGTATGAGCTCACCATATATTCACTGTAGGAATAGATGTAGATACACGAGCATACTTTACTTCAGCAACAATAATCATTGCCATTCCTACAGGAATTAAAATCTTTAGTTGATTAGCCACTATATATGGAACAAAAATCAATAACACCCCAGTAATAATATGATCAACAGGGTTTGTATTCCTATTCTCAATAGGAGGTCTCACAGGAGTAGTATTAGCAAACTCATCAATCGATATCATCTTACATGACACATATTATGTTGTAGCTCACTTTCACTACGTTCTATCTATAGGAGCAGTATTCGCTATTATAGGAAGATTTATTAATTGATACCCCCTCATAACAGGACTTACAATAAACATAACCTGACTAAAAATCCAATTTCTCACAATATTTTTGGGAGTAAATATAACATTCTTCCCACAACACTTCCTAGGTTTAAGAGGGATACCACGACGTTACTCCGACTACCCAGATACATTCTTAACATGAAATATTACTTCATCATTAGGATCAGTTATCTCAACAATCAGAGTAATTATATTCATCTTAATTATATGAGAAAGAATAATCTCAAAACGAACAATTATTTTCAACAGAAATAAACCAACCAACATCGAATGAATACAAAATACACCACCACAAGAACACTCATTTAATGAATTACCAATAATTTCTAACTTCTAATATGACAGATTAATGTATTGAACTTAAGATTCAAAAATAAAGTTTACACTTTTATTAGAAATAAATATATGAAAATTAATTAACCTCCAAGAAGCAAACTCACCTAACATAGAACAACTTATATTTTTCCACGACCACACCCTTATAATTATCATTCTTATTACAATCAGAATTAGATATACAATAAGAACACTTTTCATCAACAAAATTTATAATAAATCAATTCTAGAGCAACAAAAACTAGAATTGATTTGGACTACTATCCCTTCTCTTATTCTTATTATAATCGCTTTACCTTCCTTACGTATTCTATATTTAATTGATGAAATTTCAGAACCACTTATTACAATTAAAAGAATTGGACATCAATGATATTGATCATATGAATATAGAGATTTTAAAAATATTGAATTTGATTCATACATAAAAAGAGAAACAACTTTAAGAACAAATGAAATACGATTATTAGAAGTAGATAATCGCGTTATCTTACCCTTTCTTATACCTATTCGCATCTTAATTACATCCTCAGATGTAATTCACTCATGAGCCATACCTAGTTTAGGAATTAAAATCGATGCCACCCCAGGACGAATTAATCAAGGAATAATTTTTATTAAACGACCAAGAATTATATTTGGACAATGTTCCGAGATTTGTGGAGCTAATCACAGATTTATACCAATTATAATTGAATCAACATCTCTAAACAACTTTATTAATTGAGTAAATAATTTTTCATTAAGTGGCTGAAAGTAAGTATTGGTCTCTTAAACCACAATATAGTAATTAACAATTACTCTTAATGAGAAAATTAGTTTATATAAAACATTAACCTGTCAGATTAAAAAAATTAATTATAATATTTTCTTATACCTCATATATCACCCATATGATGATTAACAATTTGTTCCTTTACTTTAACTTCATTAATTATCTTTATAATCAAAATATATTTTGAAAAAGAAAGCAACAAGTTTTCTAAAATAAATATAAAAAAAATAAACCAAATATTAATAAATTGAAAATGATAATAAATTTATTTTCATCATTTGATCCTGCCACCTCACTTAAATTATCAATAAATTGACTTAGAATAATTACTATCCTATTTATCCCCCAAAAATTCTGATTAATAAGATCCCGAATTTTAATATTAATAAAAAAGATTATAACAATAATAAAAAGAGAAACCGAAATCTTACTTAGAAAAGAAAACAAAACATTAATCATTATAATAATAACAATCTTTATATTTATCTTAATCAATAACTTCCTAGGACTTATACCCTATATCTTTTGTTCTACCAGACATTTAGTATTCAATTTATCAATAGCTTTACCCTTATGAATTACTCTAATGCTATTTGGGTGATATAATAAAACAAAAATAATACTAATTCATACAGTACCAACTGGAACCCCGACCCTTCTAATACCATTTATATCAATTATTGAAACAGTTAGAAATATAATTCGGCCCGTATCACTTTCAGTTCGTCTTACTGCTAATATAATAGCAGGGCATTTATTAATAACACTAATTGAAATTAAAATAAATCTAAATATAATAAATTTTATAAACTTTCCCTTACAAATACTCCTATTAATTTACGAAATAGCAATTTCAACTATTCAAGCTTACGTATTTATAACCCTCTTTACATTATACACTAAGGAAGTAACTTATGAGTAACAATCACCCATTTCACTTAGTAGATTATAGACCATGACCAATTACAAGATCTATTGGAGTTATAACAATAATAAGAGGAACATGTCTAGCATTTTCAACTAAAAGATATGAATTATTCCTTTTAGGAATTATAATTACAATTATATCTATATATCAATGATGACGAGACGTTATCCGAGAAGCAACCTTACAAGGAAAACATACTATAAAAGTAACACTAGGATTAAAAATAGGAATAATTCTATTTATTATCTCAGAAATTATATTTTTTGCATCATTTTTCTGAACATTTTTACACAGAAGTTTATCCCCTACAATCGAAATCGGAATAAACTGACCCCCAAAAGGAATTGAAACCTTTAACCCAATACAAATTCCCCTTCTAAATACTATTATTTTATTGAGATCCGGAGCAACAGTAACTTGAGCTCACCATAGATTAATTATAAATTATAAACCTCAAGTAACCTGAGGATTAATAATTACAGTCACCTTAGGAGTAATTTTTACTACTCTTCAAGCATATGAATATATAGAAGCCAAATTTACAATTACTGATTCAGTATTTGGGTCATGCTTTTTTTTAGCAACAGGATTTCATGGAATTCACGTAATAATAGGAACTATCTTTTTATTAATTTGTTTAAATCGAAATAAAAAAAATCACTTTTCTAAAAATCATCACTACGGATTCGAAGCAGCCTCATGATATTGACATTTTGTGGATTTAGTTTGATTAATATTATATTTACTTATTTACTGATGAGGTAGTTAATTTAAACTATTCATTTAGTATAATTAATATTTCTAACTTCCAATTAGAAGATCTTAAATAAGAATGAATAATATTAAAAGTAATATATATTATAATACTTATAATTCTTATATCAACCACCCTATTAACTGTCAACATAATAATCTCAAAAAAAAGAAACCATGAACGAGAAAAAATAACCCCTTTTGAATGTGGGTTTAATCCAAACAAATCCGCCCGTAAACCATTCTCCATCCAATTTTTTTTATTGGGTATTTTATTTCTAGTATTTGACGTAGAAGTAACTCTGATTTTACCTTTAATTATTACAATTAAAAACAGAACCCTAGTTATCTGAAGAGTATCAACCAATACAATTTTAATCATTTTAACCCTAGGATTATTCCACGAATGAAAAAGAAGAACACTAGATTGAATTAACTGAGAAAGTAGTTAATAATAACATTTAAATTGCAATTAAAAATTGTCTTAATAGACCTTTCCCAAAGTAATGAAGTAAAATTTACATTTAGTTTCGACCTAATAAAAGAGTTAAATCTCCTTACTTAATTAATTGAAGCCAAAAAGAGGCATTTTATTGTTAATAAAATAAATGATTTATATTAATCCAATTAAAAGAGAATAAAAAGAAGAAGCTGCTAACTATCTTCCTAAAGAAATTAAACATCTTTTTCTCTTATTTATATAGTTTAAAAAAAACGTATCATTTTCAATGATAAAATAAGTAAACCTTTATAAATTTACCTAAAGATTATTAAATCATCCCAGTATCTTCAATACTATTCTTTAATATTAAGATATTTAAGTAAATTAATAAAATAATTATAGAAATTAGAATAAAACATAAATATAACTTTAAATTATTAAAAATTAAATAATTAAAAATATATCTAAAATATATTAAAGAAGACGAAAAATAAGAAGAAAAATAATATTCCCCTCATCTCTCATCAACCAGTTCCTGAAACCTTAAAGAAATTATATTAAATATAAAAGAGATACCCTTAGTTCTTAAATTAAATAAAAATCACATTGAATTAAAAAATTCAAAAAATCTACCTTTAAAAATTAACACCTCAATATAATCAAAAGTAATCCCAACAAATTCCACCAAAAGAAAGTATAAAATCTTCAAAAAATAGGTATATATAAAGTTATAAACTTTACAACAGTAGTTAAAAAAAAAACCAAAAATGATTGAGAAAAAAACCAAAAGAATTAAAGAAATTTTAGAAAAAATACCATCATCAACAGACCGTGAACTATAAAAAAATAAACCCGATAAAATTAAATAATTAAGTAAACGAAAAGTATATCAAACAGTAAGAGTTAAGCTAAATAAATAAATAAAAATTATTAGATAATTAAAACCCCCCTCCCAAAAAATACTTTCCAATATTGTATCCTTAGAATAAAATCCAGATAAAAAAAACAAACCACATAATGAAACATTAGAAATAAAAAAGCAAGACATAACATAAGGCCTATCCTCAACCAAACCTCCTATACAACGAATATCTTGTCCATCAATAGAACCATGAATAATCAAACCAGAACATAAAAAAAGTAAAGACTTAAAAAAAGCATGACTTAATAAATGAAAAAAACTTAAACCAGAATAACCTAAAAATAAAATTCCTATTATTAAACCTAACTGTCTTAAAGTAGATAAAGCAATAATTTTCCTTAAATCAAATTCATAAACCGCACAAATTCTAGATATAAATATAGTAAAAAATGATAAAAAGAAAAAAAACCTAATTATAAAAAAACCAGACAACAAATAATTAAAACGGATCAATAAATAAACCCCTGCCGTAACTAATGTAGAAGAATGAACCAAAGAAGAAACAGGAGTTGGAGCAGCCATAGCTGCTGGAAGTCATCTAGAAAAAGGAACCTGAGCGCTTTTAGTAAAAGCAGCAATTAAAATAAAAAATACAATATAATTTTTATAATAATCAATAAAATTTATATAAAATATAAAATTAAAAGAACCATAATTCACCAATCAACAAATTCTTAATAAAATAAAAACATCCCCAATACGATTAGTCAATAAAGTAAGTATAGCAGAAACATAACTCCTATAATTCTGATAATAAGAAACTAAACAATAAGAAGTAAAACCCAGACCATCCCAACCCAATAAAATACCAACCATATTTAAAGAAAAAATTATAATCAACATAGAAACAACAAAAAGGAATAAAATTAATAAAAAACGAATCTTATTATCATCAGAAGATATATAATCATAACTATATAAAATAACTATAGAAGAGATTAATAATACTAAACCAGAAAAACTCATTGAAATCCAATCAAAAAAGAAAGTAACAACAAATTCAACAGAATTAAAGGAAAAAAGCTCTCAATCCACAAGAAAAGAAAATTCACCTAACAGAAAAAAAAGACCGAAATAAAAAAAAACCAAAGATAAACAGAAAAAAAAGACCGAAATAAAAAAAAACATAAACCTGAGATTAAAAACACCTTTAACACCACAAATTAAAATTCTTATTAAACTACTCAAATAACATACAATATAAGAAATAAACAAAAATATAAAATTTAACGGAAATAAATGAAAAATAATTAATAGAAACTCACGAATTATTACCCCACTAAAAAAAACACCTAAAGAGAAAGAAGAACCATATCTTCTGTATGAATATAAATATATACTATATAAACAAGAAAGAAATAAAGAAAAAAATAAAATAATTATACTTAAATTTAATCAACCCGTAAGGCAAACCAGCAAAATTAATTCCCCAATTAAATTTAAAGAAGGAGGACTCCCTATATTATTAGAACAACAAATAAATCAAAACAAAATAACAGAAGGTATAACTATCAAAATACCCTTATTTAAAAATAATCTACGACTTAAAGAACGCTCATAAAACAAGTTAGAAATACAAAATATACAAGAAGAACAAAACCCATGAGCTAATATCAAAATAATAGAACCTAAAACCCCAATGAAACTTAAACTAAATAAGCCACACAACACTATACCTATGTGACAAACAGAAGAATAAGCAATTAAAATCCTTATATCAACCTGTACTCTACAAATAAAGCCACAAATAAATGAACCAATTAAACCAATAGAAATAAAAAAATAACTATAATATAATGAATAACTATAAATATAAATAAATACACGAATAATTCCATAACCACCTAACTTCAATATAATAGCAGCCAAAATTATAGAACCAGAAATAGGAGATTCAACATGAGCTTTAGGTAATCAAAAATGAAATAAAAACAAAGGCAACCTAAATAAAAACGCTAAAATAAAAGAAATAAACAAATAAAAATTTATATCAACTCTAGAAACATAAAAAACACAAGTTCAACAATGATTATATAAATAAATAATACCCAATAATAAAGGTAAAGAAGCAAAAAGTGTATAAAAAATAAGATAAAATCCAGCCATCAATCGCTCCGGCTGATAACCTCAACCAAAAATCAAAAACAAAATTGGGATTAATGAAGATTCAAAAGAAATATAAAAAACAAAAAAATTATAAGTGGAAAAAGAAATATATAAACACACTAACATAAAAAGTACAAAAAAAACAAACTCCCTACTATTAAATTTAATACTTAACTTTAATCTAGATAAAAATATTAAAAATACAATTCAAAAAGATAAAACTAAAAACCCTCAAGAAAGAGAATCAAATCCAAAAAGATAACTTAAATTAACGTAATAACTAAATATAAAACCAAATAACATAAAAGACATCATAAAAATTAAAAAGACCATAATTAACCAAAAATCTAATAAAAAAACAACCTTAATCAAAAAAACCAAACCTAACAAAATTATCACTGAATTAATCTTAATGAAGAAATTATATCATTACCATGCCCTCGGATAACACAAACAAGTAAACTTAACCCAACAGAACCTTCACAAACTGAAAAAGAAAGAAAGATAATTAAAAAATATAATTCTAATCCCCAATATATTAAATAACAAGTTATTAACAAAAACATAGTAACTACCAAAAATTCTAAACTTATTAAAGTTAAAAGTAAATGATCATGAGAAAATCTAAATATCAAAAAACCACAAAAAAGAGAGTAAAAAACTATATAAATTATAGTTTTAATAGTTTAATAAAAACATTGATTTTGTAAATCAAAAATAGATTAAAACTTTAAAACTCAACAGAAAGGAAACTTATCATTAATCCCCAAAATTAATATTTTACTTAAACTACCCGATGAATTATCCTTCTAATAATTAACAGAACAAATATACTATTTATTAAACACCCCATTAGAATAGGGGTAACCCTAATTATACAAACTCTCTTAATTTCAATTACATCAGGATATATTCTAAATACATTCTGATACTCTTACATCATCCTTTTAATCATCTTAAGAGGAATACTAGTTATATTTATATACATAGCAAGAACAGCCTCAAACGAAAAGTTTAAAATAAAAGTAAATATACTAATATTAAGACTCATTCTTCTAACAATAGGATTCTTAAGAGAGAAAAAAAGAATCCAAAAATTAGAATGAATGAGTCCTAATCAAGACCAAATTTTAACCATAACAAAATTATTCTCAACAAAAATAACTTTACCTATAATTATAACCGTTATTTACTTATTCTTAACAATATTTATAATTAATATTCTAGTAAAAACCACAGATGGGCCTATACGCAAATCAACCTATGAATAAACCCTTATATAAAAAAAATCCTATATTAAAATTAGTAAGAGACTCATTAATTAATCTACCAACCCCCTCAAATATTAATTTATGATGAAATTTTGGTTCAATAATAGGAATTTATTTAATAATCCAAATTATTACAGGAGTATTTCTAGCTATACATTTTACTGCAAATAGAATAATCTCATTTGATAGAATTATCCATATTAATCGAAACGTAAACTTTGGTTGATTAATTCAATATTTACATATAAATGGAGCATCATTATTTTTTTTTATAATATATATACATATTGGGCGAGGATTATATTATGGATCATATAAACTTAAAAAAGTATGAATAGTAGGAATCATAATTTACATTTTAACAATAGCCACTGCTTTCTTAGGATATGTACTACCTTGAGGTCAAATATCTTTATGAGGAGCAACAGTTATTACAAACTTAACATCCGCTATCCCTTATCTAGGAGATAATATTGTTAAATGACTTTGAGGGGGATTTTCAGTTAATAATGCAACTTTAACTCGATTCTTTACTCTTCACTTTATTCTTCCATTTATTTTGGCTGCTATAATCTTAATTCACTTAATATTTTTACACACAACAGGATCCAATAACCCACTCGGTATAAATAGAAATTATGATATAATACAGTTTCATTCTAAATTTACTACAAAAGATTTTATATCAATAACAATAATTCTAATCTTATTTATATGATTAAATTTAACTTTTCCACTTATACTAAACGACCCAGAAAACTTCACTCAAGCAAACCCCATAGTTACTCCTACCCATATTCAACCAGAATGATATTTTTTATTCGCTTACGCAATCTTACGATCAATTCCTAATAAATTAGGGGGGGTAATTACCATATTAATATCAATTCTAATTCTAGTTTTACCTATAATTAGAATAAACAGAAAATTTCAAAGAACCTCACTTTACCCTATAAACAAAATCATATTTTGAATATTTATATGCACTATAATTTTATTAACTTGAATCGGAATGTGCCCAGTAGAGTATCCATTTATTTCTACTGGACAAATTCTAACTATTATCTATTTTAATTACTTCCTTATAAATCCAATCATCACAATAATTTGAGATAATTATTAAGTTAATTATCTTAATTAAAGAAGTTACTTTGAAAGTAAAATAAATGGATTAAATACCATATTAACTTCACCAAAATTAAATGAAATTAAAAGTAATTAAAATAAAGAAAATTAAACCTAATAAAAAAATAAAAAAACTCAAAGAAACAGGCAAAATTACCCTTCAAGTTAAATATATTAATTTATCATAACGAAAACGAGGCAATGTCAAACGCACTCAAACAAAACAAAAAACTAAAAAAGTAGACCTTAAAAAAAACATAAAAGTATAAATATCACAACCAAAAAATATTATTACAGAAAGAGTTCTTAAAAAAAGAATATTTCCATATTCAGAAAGAAAAATAAAAGCAAATGGGCCACCACCATATTCAACATTAAACCCAGAAACCAATTCAGATTCACCTTCAGCGAAATCAAAAGGGGAACGGTTTACCTCAGCTAAGCAAGAAATAAATCAACAAAAAAAAATAGTTATTAAAGGAAAAAAGAATCAAATCAAAACTTGATAACTTATTAAATAAACAAAATTAAATCTAAAAGTTATTAATATAATACAAATCAAAATTAATGCTATTCTAACTTCATAAGAAATTACTTGGGCAACTCTACGTAAAGATCCTAATAAAGAATACTTAGAATTAGAAGATCATCCAGACATTATTACACCATAGACCCCTATCCCAGAGCAACACAAAAAAAATAAACCCCCATAATTAAAATAAAAAAACCTATAAATTAAAGGTAAAATTAATCATATAATAAAAGATAAACTTAATAAAAAAACCGGAGAAATTATATAAATATAAAAATTTAATATACTTAAATTTAACGACTCCTTAAAAAATAACTTTAAACCATCAGATATAGGTTGCAACAAACCTATATATCCAACTTTATTAGGGCCTTTACGTAACTGTCCTAAACCTAAAACCCTACGTTCCAACAAAGTAATAAATGCAACAGAAATTAAAACCATAACAATCAAAAATAAATAAGAAAGTAAGTAAATTATTACCTGTAATATTAATTACATTTATAAATTCTAAATTTACAACATTTATCTGACAAAGTAATAATAAAAATCAACTATATAAAAATATATTTCTTATACTTGGTCCTTTCGTACTAAAATATAAATAAAATTAAAAGATAGAAACCAACCTGGCTCACGCCGGTCTCAACTCAGATCATGTAAAATTTCAGAGTCGAACAGACTCACTTACTGTAACAGCTTCATTACAAAGAATTCTAATCCAACATCGAGGTCGCAAACTTAATTATCAATATGAACTTTCCAATTAAATTACGCTGTTATCCCTAAGGTAATTTATTCTAAAAATCCAAAATTTAGGATCATAAAATCATTAAATAATGATAATTTATTACTAAAGTTTATTATATTTAGAAGTCACCCCAACCTAACTATTTAATAAATGTATAAATATTAAAACTAAAATTATACATTTATTAAATAGTAAAATTCTATAGGGTCTTATCGTCCCATTAAATAATTTTAGCATTTTAACTAAATATTTAAATTAAAAATTTATATAAAAGAAAGTATATATTTCATCCGACCATTCATCCCAGTCCTCATTAAAAAGACAAATTATTATGCTACCTTTGCACGATTAAAATATCGCGGCTATTTAAAAATCATTGAGCAGGTCATACTTTAAATAAATCTTATCCAAATCTAAAAAAGATGTTTTTATTAAACATGTGAACATAAACATTGCCGAGTTCCTATTATATTTTAAAAATCATACTAATCTCATCATTATATCTTAACAAAATATATTAAAGAAAATATTTCTATTACAATTCTAAATCAAAATAAATTAAAAATAAATGAACAATTTCTACTAAAAAATATAAATTAACAATTTAATTTATAAAGACAATTCAAATAAACCAAAAATTATAGAAATAATTTAGAGATTATCCCCCAAAATATTTAACAGAAAAAAATAAATCTAATTCAACCAGAATAATCCTTTCTGTTATAAATTTAAATTATTTCATAAAAAACTAGATATAACTTAATTGAAAAGTATATCACCACTATCTAACAATTTTAAATTATTATAAAACACAAAATTAAATTGTTAGATAAATCTTAAGCTTTCGAGAAAAAAGAATAAACCATATTAAATTAATGAACCCTGATACAAAAGGTAATAAAAACTAATTATACTTATAATCTAAACAAATATAACCCCTGACAGTACAATAAACTATAAAATAAAAATTTTATTCACAAACTTTACTAAAAAAAAAGATAATTCCCTATAAAAATAAATAAAAAGAACTAAAACTTATTCCATCAAATTAGACAAATAAATGTCAAACTTATTATTGTAAATAATAAAATCCTAAGATTATAACTTGATAATTCCAGAATCACCTTCCGGTAAATCTACTTTGTTACGACTTATCCCATTAAAAATGAGAGTGACGGGCGATATGTACATGACCAAACCATAATCATCCAAATTATCTAATTCAAATTACTATTAAATCCAAATTCAATCATAAATAAAAAACAACATCCTTAATTAAAATTATAGTAACCCATTTAAACTTTATCAAGCTAAACCTTGACCTAATTTAAATTAAATTATTAAAAAAAGAAAATTAAAATTCTAAAAGAAATATTCAATAATAGAGGTATATAAACATAAATAAAGTAAAAAAAATCGTGGTTTATCAATTAAAAAACAGGTTCCTCTAAATTATTAATCACCGCCAAGTCTTTCTATTTTAAAGATCATAACTTATAATAATACAATTCTGTATTTAATGAATTTTAATAGGGTATCTAATCCTAGTCCTCCATAACCCAACTCTAATATTTTATTAAACCCTAAATCAACAGCTTAAATAAATATTTCACCAAATATTTTAAAATTATATTTAAAAAAATAAAATTAATACCTAACCAATAAAATATTATTATTAAAATAGTATAACCGCAACTGCTGGCACTAAAATTAGATTTAACTAAAACTTAATCACTTACATTAACATAAATTAAAATTATAAATACATTAAACTGAATAAAATAAATAAACGTATTTAACGAAACAACAAATAACAATAAACTTTACATATTAAATTATTAAGATATAATACTTAAAATTACAAAACCAATAACCAAATAAGTATAAATAAATTCATCCTCTTTTATAGGTACCTCTCCCTTCGGGAGAGGTACTTATATATGAGATGCATCTGTTTATCTTAATCACTAACAGTATTAATCCATGTAAACATTTATATACTATTATATAACTAGTAATCTTATAAGTTTAAGCATATTCTTACATAGAAAGGGACCTTTATATAGTTATGTATAACTAGTTATTCAGGAGCTTACCTTAAGCAAAGACATAACATAATATCAACAACCATGAGATATTCTGAAATATTTATTGGTACTTCCCAGGAAGTCTTTGTCTAGGATTAGAAATCTAATCTTGCTCTAATTATAAATATATTATCTTAAACAGAACCAGCCTTAAGGTATTTTATTCTATCCTCAGTAGGGTATTATTCCTTAAATATTCTTTTTTCTTTTGACTATTGGAGAGTACTTCATCCTTTCTGGATAATGGGGGGGGGTGGGGGGTAGGACGGAGCCCTATCTTATTCAAAACATTTTAGCTAGGCAGCTAATTCATAGCTAACTGATATAAACAATATATATATTAATTAAATTAAAAATCCTGATCTAGTCATCCCTACTTAACTAGACCATTTAGCATCCCTACTTACTAAATTTTTAAGTTTTTCATAAAATAAATATAATACGTTTATAAGTTAATTATATATTCTAAATTTTATTTATTAATAAATAATTTATTTAAATTATTCATCCTATTCCCCCTCTATATTAATGGGGGGGCTTAATTTTTTTCTATTCATTTTCATTTGTAAAATAAACTAACTTTTTATTTATTTTAAATAAAAACATAAAATCCGTTCCCCTTTATATTAATTTATTCTTAACCCCTATACTTTAAATAAGTGATAAGATGCCTTATTAACAAAACCAAATTATAAACCCTATAAGTTTAGTGAGTTAAAATTCAACTTATTAATTTATTCAAGTGAGCCCAATCATAACCCTTAGAGTAAGCAAACCTGAAAAGTTAAACACTTATAAAAGTAAGGTCACCCTTAGACACTTCTTTAGATTGTAATTCTTATATTAATAGTAAAGAATTAATTTATAGATTTTATTTGATATTTATAGAGGGAATATTATTAAATATAAGGAGAGGATGAATAATTTATTAACAAATAAGTGATAAGATGCCTTATTAACAAAACCAAATTATAAACCCTATAAGTTTAGTGAGTTAAAATTCAACTTATTAATTTATTCAAGTGAGCCCAATCATAACCCTTAGAGTAAGCAAACCTGAAAAGTTAAACACTTATAAAAGTAAGGTCACCCTTAGACACTTCTTTAGATTGTAATTCTTATATTAATAGTAAAGAATTAATTTATAGATTTTATTTGATATTTATAGAGGGAATATTATTAAATATAAGGAGAGGATGAATAATTTATTAACAAATAAGT